TACATTGGCGAATTCGGTGAAGGTGCGGAAAGAGAGGGATTCGAACCCTCGGTAAACAAAAGTCTACATAGCAGTTCCAATGCTACGCCTTGAACCACTCGGCCATCTCTCCTACATAATGATTATGGGCGATAACCCGAGCGAATAGCGAGTTGGTTATTCATATTAGATTGTTCCATAGGTACGAACAATCTCAATTCTAACTAGAAAACTAGCTATAAAAATCGAAAACTTTTCATCACTTTTTTCATCACTTTGAGCCTGGGTGGGCTAAAGAAAATTTTTTGTGAAGGGGCTGTTAAAAATAAATAATATAAAAAGAAAGAAATATATCCATTCTTGTTTGCGAAAGGGACACTCCCCTTTTTTTCTGATATTTCTACCGGACTGGATTAAATCAATGAATTGAAACGAATCAAATCAATCGATTGGTTTTTTAGACTATGCTTAATGGATATCTTTAGTTCATAATTATCTTTAGACTCTAATTCCCCCTTTCTATAAGAATTAGAAAATTCTTTTCCAGTTTTAGATCTCTCAACAACAACCTCTTATTCCGTAAATCTATTACAAATTCATAAATCATCCCAGGGATTTTTATATTTGATTAGATGTTGTATACCCACTATGCACAAAACACAAAAAAGGACAGTTATTCTATTTTCATCATAGAACGATTATTCGATTATTTTTCTTCTTTTGATCATAATTTAATCAAAACTTCTCTAATTTTCCTAATCTATCCTAATCCGTAGGATGAATTTTTTGATTCTTCAACTTCGACAAAATCGGAATCATTCTTTTTCTTTTTATACTTTATTCTTATACTTACTAATGAATTTGGATGAAATCAAATAGGATTCAAATATCTTTTTTTTTTTTAATGGAATGGGTTCGCTTTTATGTTATTTCGTACTGTACACTTCCTTTTTTGTGAGATCAGATCGTTTTATTTTCTCACGAGGGGTAATGAAAAGAGTTATAGAATGGATTGCTACCTATGCCTAGATCGCGGATAAATGGAAATTTTATTGATAAGACCTTTTCAATCGTAGCCAATATCTTATTACGAATAATTCCGACAACTTCAGGAGAAAAGGAGGCATTTACTTATTACAGAGATGGTGCGATTTGATTATTATTATATATATTATATATTTATATATTTTTTTTTTTACTTTATTTACTTTACCGCTCTCAGTCTTAGGAAAAAGACACATGATTCAAAATAGAAAAAAAAAAGACTATTGAAAAAAAAAAAGAAATCTACGCTTGTTGAAGGTGAAGTTTATAAATAAAAAAGAAAGCAATTCCTTCTGTCGTGTATCCCCGATTAATGCAACCTCAGATGCTTCAATTGTTGATTCGAGTATTGAGCGAAAGGTTACACCTATGGGTCGGTATTGTGGGTCAACCCTACTGCACTAGTACCAATAGGCGGCATAGAGGAAGAAGCACTACACCTAGGAATCAACAACACGAAAACTTTGTTATAAATGATTCCCTTTCCTTATCGGGATCGGAACTAAGACAAATGGTTGGGACAACAAACATCCATCTTGTTCGTACTTTGGATACCCGTATAACCATCGAAGATTGTTGAAGTGACTAATTCCTGGAAATTAAGGAGCGTTGAGAACAAAGAAATTGTTGGAGTTTACATTTCTATCTAGTATCAACACGCTTGATGTTAAGAAAAGATCTTTTGCAAGAGGGTTGGCTAGAGATTTCTTGTAAAAACATTAGCCCCGCTCAGTTCATAATGACAATATTTCGACCCTTTTTTTTAATTCCATGGATTATTCTCATTATGCACATAAAGGAGGAGCCGTATGAGGTGAAAACCTCACGTACGGTTTTGGAACGGAGAATTTTTTGAATCGAATGACGACCGTAACGGATGTCGGCTCAATCCGAAGGAAATTATGCGGAAGCCTTACAGAATTATTATGAAGCTATGCGGCTAGAAATTGATCCCTATGATCGAAGTTATATACTCTATAACATAGGCCTTATCCACACAAGTAACGGAGAACATACAAAAGCTTTAGAATATTATTTTCGAGCACTAGAACGAAACCCGTTCTTACCACAAGCTTTTAATAATATGGCTGTGATCTGTCATTACGTGCGACTATCTCCACTATAGAAATAAAAAAGGAAAGAAAGAGCAAATACGCTAGGAAATAAATAGGCTAGTAAATCAAATACTAGATACTACCTACAAAAATAAATAGGCTTTCTACATATTGCATCGTCCAAAAAACGATTTTTATCAGCTGTAACAAAAAAATAAACTTCATAAAAGTCGAAATATGAAGAAATATATATATGCCTAGATACTTTATTCTATGGATAAAGGATCTAATTGATAGAGGAAGCACCGTAAAGATCAATTAGCGAGGTTTTGGGCCGATACAATAAATAAGAACTGCTTATTTATGTCATGATATGAGATAAAAATTAGGAATCAACTTATGTAATCGAGCCGATCCCCTAA